AATTCCACGATCGAACTACCGGGCGAGAAATCCGATTTTTCACTGAGTGATTTTGGATTCAAAAGCTAGGACTTTGTTTAATTCATTGAAATTTCATTCAATAAAACGGAAGAATTCGAAATCTCCAAAATAATAGATAGAAATACCGAAAATAGAGCCATTGCGAGACCCATCAAAGGAGTCGTTCCCCACCCCGGAGCTACTTTTCCATATTCCGAATTCAATGGTTTTAATAAACTCCCTACAGTAGTTCGTCTTGGACCCGATCTAGAATTGTTCTCAAGAGTTTGTGTAGCCATAAATCCTAAAATCCTATTATTGTATTCATTGAGATCNATATTCCGAATTCAATGGTTTTAATAAACTCCCTACAGTAGTTCGTCTTGGACCCGATCTAGAATTGTTCTCAAGAGTTTGTGTAGCCATAAATCCTAAAATCCTATTATTGTATTCATTGAGATCTCTTGACTTTGTATATCATATCATTCTGTATAGTATATACAGTTGTGTTGGGTGGGGTCTTGACTTTGTATATCATATCATTCTGTATAGAATATACAGTTGTGTTGGGGTCTTGACTTTGTATATCATATCATTCTGTATAGTATATACAGTTGTGTTGGGTGGGGTCTTGACTTTGTATATCATATCATTCTGTATAGAATATACAGTTGTGTTGGGGTCTTGACTTTGTATATCATATCATTCTGTATAGAATATACAGTTGTGTTGGGGTCTTGACTTTGTATATCATATCATTCTGTATAGAATATACAGTTGTGTTGGGGTCTTGACTTTGTATATCATATCATTCTGTATAGAATATAAATAAATGATTTTTTGATAGATCTGTTGGGTGGGGTCTTGAAATTCTAGAATCAAAATGGAAACAGCAACCCTAATCGCCATCTTTCTATCGGGTTTACTTCTAAGTTTTACCGGATACGCCTTATATACCGCCTTTGGGTACCCTTCTGAACAACTAAGAGATCCATTCGAGGAACACGGGGACTAAGACATGAGCCTCCCAATGGACAATGGAGAGAGGCTCATTACTTTCATTGAGATAATGAAAAAGAATTTCACTTTTTCGTTGGAACTTTAGGTGGTTCTCGAAAAAAGAGAGCGAAAAAAAGGATTCCTAGAGTCGAGACTAAAAGGAATGTATAAACCAATACTTCCATAGATTGATCGTGGTTTACAATTATAGCTTCTCTACCTGTTTGTTTTTTTATTGGGTGGGTTCGGGGGGGAGGATCCTCTCGAAAGAGCAAGAAAAAAGGGTAGTGATTCAAATTCCTTACCTTTTTGTAGTGGGATCCCCAAGTTTTTGGAATTCGCCAAACTCGATTTGAGCATCCAAATCTGGGTCAATACCAGCAAAAACATCTCTGAACAAGGTTCTAGCCCCATGCCAAATGTGGCCCAAGAAAAAGAGCAAAGCAAACGAAGCATGCCCAAAAGTAAACCACCCCCTCGGACTACTACGAAAAACACCGTCGGATTTCAAAGTGGCACGATCTAATTCAAAAATTTCACCCAATTGAGCGCGTCTTACATATTTTTTCACAGTCGTCGGATCACTATAACTGACTCCATTGAGTTCGCCACCATAGAACTCAACCCTTAAACCTACTTCTTCAACACTATACTTCGATTCGGCTCTTCTAAAAGGGACATCCCCTCTAAGAATTCCGTCACTATCTACCAAAATGACTGGAAATGTTTCAAAAAAAGTAGGCATACGTCGTACAAAAAGCTCACGCCCTTCTTTATCTCGAAAAATAGGGTGTCCTAACCACCCGACGGCTATTCCATCTCCATTATCCATTGAGCCTGCCCTGAACAATCCCCCTTTTGCCGGATTATTTCCGATATAATCATAAAAAGCTAATTTTTCGGGAATTTTCGACCAGGCTTCGGATAAACTTTGATTCTCTGCTAGTCCGACACTAACTCTTCGATATATCTCCTGCTGGAAGTAACCCTGATCCCATTGATAACGGGTGGGACCAAATAATTCAATGGGGGTTGTTGCCGAACCATACCACATAGTTCCAGCAACAACAAAAGCGGCAAAAAAGACAGCCGCGATACTACTGGAAAGTACGGTTTCAATATTTCCCATCCGCAATCCTTTGTATAGACGTTGTGGCGGTCGGACGCTAAGATGGAATAGGCCCGCTAATATGCCCAATGTACCTGCTGCAATATGATGAGAAGCTATTCCTCCCGGAACAAAAGGATCAAAACCTTCGACGCCCCACGACGGGTTTACAGGTTGTACTTTTCCCGTTAGGCCATAAGGATCGGACACCCATATTCCAGGACCGTACAACCCTGTTACATGAAATGCACCAAAACCAAAGCAAGTCACCCCGGAAAGAAATAAATGAATTCCAAAGATCTTGGGCAAATCTAAAGAAGGTTTTCCTGTACGTTCATCACAGAATATTTCTAGATCCCAATAGACCCAATGCCAGATAGATGCCAAAAAGCATAAGCCAGAAAACGCAATATGAGCCCCCGCTACACCTTCGTAACTCCAAATCCCCGGATTCGTTACAGTCCCTCCCATGATACTCCAACCTCCCCATGAATTGCTTATTCCTAGACGAGTCATGAAGGGTATAACGAACAGACCCTGTCGCCACATTGGATCAAGAACAGGATCAGAAGGATCAAAAACTGCCAATTCATACAGAGCCATCGAGCCCGCCCAACCGGCAACTAGGGCTGTATGCATTATATGAACGGCAAGTAAACGGCCAGGATCATTCAACACAACGGTATGAACACGATACCAAGGCAAACCCATGGAAAATACCCCTTTCTCAAAGAAAAATAGACACTATCTAACTTTATTACATTGGAAATAGACTAGAACTAGAAGCAGATTTATTGTATACTGGATAAGTACATAGACAACTTGATTAAATTGCAATTTTATTGTATACTGAAATTGTATACTGGAATTGTATACTGGATAAGACAATGACAATTTGATTAAATTGCAATTTTATTGTATACTGAAATTGTATACTGGAATTGTATACTGGATAAGACAATGACAATTTGATTAAATTGCAATTTTATTGTATACTGAAATTGTATACTGGAATTGTATACTGGATAAGACAATGACAATTTGATTAAATTGCAATTTTATTGTATACTGAAATTGTATACTGGAATTGTATACTGGATAAGACAATGACAATTTGATTAAATTGCAATTTTATTGTATACTGAAATTGTATACTGGAATTGTATACTGGATAAGACAATGACAATTTGATTAAATTGCAATTTTATTGTATACTGAAATTGTATACTGGAATTGTATACTGGATATGACAATTTGATTAAATTGCAATTTTATTGTATACTAAAATTGTATACTGGAATTGTATACTGGATAAGTACGGCAGAACCAATGATTATTCATACGAGGCAACGAACTCGTGCTATATATTAGTAGAACTGATGCAATCGAAAAACTGACTTGTGTTTTCAAATCAGAGCAAATTCGATGCATCCCCCTTATTTTGTATGCCGTTAGGAATTCCAAAAGTGGTTTTTCAAGGTCCTGGAGATGAAGAGCCAGACTGGTCTGACTTATAGTGCGACTTGTCAGATAGATGGAGTCATATGGGATTTCCCCCCTTTCTCCTCCGATGGAGATAGCCTCATTCACACAATAAAGCGACATTGAATCCTAATCGAATCCATTGGAGCGTGAAGTTCAATTAGATGCATTGTTTAAGGGCATTCAAAGTACTATTATTCATTTAATTTATGGTTGCTTTTGGTTAGACTCAAAAAGCGAACAGGCTCCGTTTAGAACCAAAAAAATTGGGAATAGATCTAGGAACGTGTATTTCCATTTATTATTCTTTTTTTTGCAAAAAAAAAAGTTATAACAAAAGAAGTGGTAATGGGCGATTTGTCCTATATATACAAATCCAAATTGGTCAGATTTTTACCCGGAGTAGAGCATAAACCTAAAAAGATGAAAGAGACCCATTTAGAAACAAGAAAATACCATGGTGATTGGGATTGAATCTCGATGAAACAATATATCAATGAGAAGTGAATTCGATTGGTTTTTATTCAAAAATCGAATAAAAAGTCCTTTCGTTCGAAGTTCGAAAAAAAAGGGCTATGAAAACGAATAGGAAAAAAGAAAAAGGACTGGAATCTCTACATTGATTCATGTAAATGTTTTTAGAACCGTATGCTTCAAAAGATGCATGTACGGTTCCTAAGGGATAAGGGATATTTACCCTACTCAACCGACTTTATAATCTGAGATTTCTTTTTTTATGCCAGGAGCTTGACTACGAGAAAGCCGCTCAACTTTGCAGTCTTCTTGTCAATTTCACTGTTGAGGATCCTAAGAAAGAGTTTTTCCTTTTTATCAACTCTCCGGGCGGAGCCCTAATACCTGGACTAACCGTTTATGATTTTCTACGAACACTGGGACCAGATGTGAATACAATATGCATGGGAACGGCCGCGTCAATGGCATCTCTTCTACTGGCTGTAGGAACAGTTTCCAAACGTATAGCCTACCCTGGTTCTAGGGTAATGATCCATGAACCCGAGGCCTCTAAGTTTACTGCGAGCATGGCGCTCACTGTCAAGGAAGCGGAAGAGCTGGCGTACCTACGCCAACGGGTCATCGACACTTATAAAAAACACACAATTCAATCCCAGTCTAGAATTGAATCTGACCTTGAAAGAGACACATTTATGACAGCAAAACAAGCTTTAGCTTATGGAATTATTGATAAGATAGCCTATTCTGTAGATGGGCTATATCAAGAAACTCTTGATGATCTAACGGCCGAAGAACGAGACCTAGACATAGAACACAACCCAGAGGGCTTGGATTGGTCGTAGAGTTGACTATTCTATGAAATAAAAGAACTGCCGAACCCACCGGTGCGGATCAACCCGCACCAGTCCATTATATATATGATTCAATATGCCAACTACTAACCAACTTATTCGAAATACAAGACAACCAATTAGAAATGGCTCGAAATCCCCGGCTCTTCGGGGATGTCCTCAGCGTCGAGGAAGATGTACTAGGGTGTATGTGCGACTCGTTTAGATCATGAACACAAAAAAAGAAAGAAAACCGCTTTCGAGTATCGATGATCAGTACCAGTGAATAGGATAGAATGAAAGAAGGAACTCCATTCACTATCGAAAACTCAAATAAGCGAATCCATCTCTCTATTGTGTAGAAAGTTTATGGTTTCCATTGGTGCAAATCCAATCAATTGAATTTCGAGAATTCTCCATTGGTAGCAAACGCTTATCCATTAAGCGGAGGAAATCTTATTGAAATGCAATAGAGAAATTAAGTTCTCACTGGGTCAAGAAAGAACGGACTACGAGGGTCAGCTGCCCAGCTAACTTTCCGAATGAAATACCGTTACTGTATAGTTGGTCTCGTTGTGAAAGACCTGTTACTGAATAATTCAGGAGTAGAGCTCAAGAGTGGGGTGTGAACTATACAAGTTCCCAATAAGATTTATTTGATTTTGATTAAAGGCTCCGGTGTATAGAGAAAACCTCACCGTTTTCAGAAATAACCATAGAAACGATGGAACCCACTATTAGTCAATATTTATTAGTCAATATTTCGAATTTCTTTCCTATTTCGGAATCAAATACCAAAAAATGTGGTCGGGAAGGTTAGAGTAGCCAAAGCCATTGGAATTCGTATTTTATACATTGGAAAACTGGGTTTCATTGATGGTTTGTTCAATCCAAACTAGGAAACCGATGCAAAACGAAATAAAAGAAAAAAAAGAAATAAACAACTCTATGAAATCGTTCGTTCTTCAACGAATAATGATCCTGAGTGGGACTCAGTCCGATGGGTGAGAGAAAAACTCTCAAAAAAGCGAGAAATGACTTGATGAACTCGATCAATTCTACACTTCTTCTAGAATGGTTTCTAGAAGAAGTGTAGAATTGTAGGCGATTGCCCCCGGAAAGAAATGAAAGCAAGACAAGAGTTCGGAACCACAAAATGAATTCGATGCATTACCAAAAACTCGGTACGTAGTTCTTTCAATCACTAAGAACTTCGAATTGAAATACTAATTTCATTCGAAGTTCTTAGTTACTTCGACTGGATGAATCCTAGTAATTAAGTCATAATTCGTTGGTTGATTGTATCATTAACAATTTCTTTTTGTTAGGAGGAACTTCTCATGAATCCACTGATTTCTGCTGCTTCCGTTATTGCTGCTGGGTTGGCCGTAGGGCTTGCTTCTATTGGACCCGGAATTGGTCAAGGAACTGCTGCGGGTCAAGCCGTCGAGGGTATCGCGAGACAGCCCGAGGCAGAGGGAAAAATACGAGGTACTCTCTTGCTTAGTCTAGCTTTTATGGAAGCTTTAACGATTTATGGATTGGTTGTAGCATTAGCCCTTTTATTTGCGAATCCTTTTGTTTAATTGGTTCATCTTAGAAATAGGAAAAATGGGTCTTTTTCTATTTTATGTCCTTGGACTTGTCGTTTGCTTTTTGAATTTCGATCCGGATTTGACTCCTCCAATTCTTGAATTGGTTGAGAAAATCACCGACGGGAAGGGCAGATTTGCAGATGAGGAATTCGCATACGACTCACTTTCATCCTTCTCATTCGTAGTCCAAGGGAAACTCTTTTTCTGAGATCTTTCAACAATCAAGGGAGTAGTTCCTACTTGACTTTCTAAGTCGAATCGTTTTTGACTCGATTTCAAAAAAAAAAGAAAAGAATAAAAAAAAGAGGGGCAAAGTGATAGAAAAAGAACTCTGGTCTATTTTTGAATCTATCTATAAGAGGAGCTTCTATGAAAAATGTAACCGATTCCTTCCTTTCTTTGGGCCACTGGCCATCCGCCGGAAGTTTCGGATTCAATACCGATATTTTCGCAACAAATCCAATAAATCTAAGTGTAGTGATTGGTGTATTGATCTTTTTTGGAAAGGGAGTGTGTGTGAGTTGTTTATTTCAAGAATAGGCTGAATCCAATCAGCTGTATCCTTTTCTCTTAGAACTAGGAAAGAAAGGTGCATAATCGCGCGAATTCCTTCTTCCTAAATTCTATGGAAGAACCACAACATTTCGTGATTCATTGGCAAATCCGCTTTGATTCTCTAGCAACCAATAATGGGGGGCTGGTAAGATGGTTAAAGCCAATCGTTTGAAGTCTAGGCGCAGCATGGTACTCTTTCTACCACTCTGTTAATAGAGAGATGGTTTCAAATGAATATTTGATCGATATAGAACACTCATCTCGATCAAATGATCGAGAACCCCTTATTCGAAATTCGAAAAGGGGCATTTTCCCTCTTTTATGCAATGCGGAATCGATGACCTATCCCTTATGTATAAGTAAGACTCATTTTTTGGATTTGAACTGACGAAAAAAAAGAAACAACTTTGCTGACAATTCCATATTTTTTTGTCAGAAGAGTCCTCCAAGTATTTGG